ATGAAAATTTGAAGCATGGCAATTCCCTTTTCCCTTCCTTAATTCGCCTTTTTCCCTTATAGGCATATCGTATATAAATAAGATACCGAATTGGGCATATCTGTGTAACAATTTATGTTCTGGGGTTTACATAGACACATAATTGTTGTTATAATTGATTGGAATTGAAAAGGATTTTTATTGGAAAATAGTTGAAATTGACACTAATTAGTTGCGTATCAATTGAATTTTCTTAATATTTAATTTCAAAATTTTCTTATGACATTAAGGAAACAAACGCAATTAGAGATCCAAGAACCTTTCTTGAATTCACAGTCAATAGTTAATGGTTCCAATTTCCCTTTAATTTTAGATTCTGTGACTGAAAAGCTACACTCTCTCTCTCGATAGAAAAAAGGGAGGGTTAGGCGTTGTATAGTTTGAGATTTGAGATATTCTACAATTAATTGATAATTGAAGGAAAGCCACCAGTTCCAATAAAATAAATAAAAGGGAGAGGTTTCTTTTAGGTTTATTAGAAAGGGGATAGGGAAAATGGGATTCAAGGTGCAAATCCAATCAAAAAAAATAGAATATTTCCATCTATTTTTTTTTTGCGTTTTGGCGGCATGGCCGAGTGGTAAGGCGGGGGACTGCAAATCCTTTTTCCCCAGTTCAAATCCGGGTGTCGCCTGATCAATAAGAATTCAAAATCCTTTTGGTGATAGAATATAAATCACCAAATTCTTGGCCATCAAAAGCAAAGGAAAAAGACTAGAACTGCCCATACTTGCTTTCTTTTAAGAAGCGTATGGGGTTCTTTCTATAAAAGAATGTTAATCCTTGCGACTAGAGTTGAAGGGAGGATTCTAGTATAGGTATAGAAGGATAGAAGGGCTAGACGACTTTTATTACTAGCGTAGCGTTTACTGACTGAGTCTTGAGTTAGATAGTCAAATGGGGAATCAAACAAATTAAATTTTAAATTAGTGGTGGTGTAAGGGGCAGAAGATACTTTGTATACAGACTCACGAGAGTCTCCGAATGCTCAGACATTCACTCAATATTGGATGGATAATTGGCTTTTCATAGAATAAAATAAAAGTTTTTTTCCACCTTTGATTTTCGGTAACCCCCAGGCAAGAGTAGAATGTAATGGGTGATCTCCCGACTGTCTCTGTGAAACAATCGGGAGAAGTAAGGATTAGAGCAAAGAGGAGATAGTAAAATGTGAGAGATTTTTATCTATCTTGATTGTATATTTTTCTGTCTTTTGCTTATGAGGATCAATAAAAAACAATAGGGATTACTATTCCGACATGTTCCATCACTAACATTCCTTTAAGAATTTAATAATTCCAAAGAGTAACTGCGCGTCTTGCTTGGGCTTAATGTTTCCCAATTTTACCGGAAATCATCAAAAAACGTGTTATGGGCGGATTTTTTGGATTAGTTCATCAATAGCCTTCCTTCGGTCAGAATATCTTTTTGACTCTGCACCATTGATTCCATTATTATTAGGGATCAATAATGGAAGAATTTCTGCATATTTTTAGAGATAGGGGACATAATTCACATGGATATAGTAAGTCTTGCTTGGGCTGCTTTAATGGTAGTCTTTACATTTTCCCTTTCACTCGTAGTATGGGGAAGAAGTGGACTCTAGAGTCACTAAAAATTTAATTGAATTGAGTAATCAAACTGTATCAATAGTTTCAGAGATCGTTCTGCAAGGCGTTTTTAAATTAAATAAAACTCCAATTTCTGAATTCTACAAGAATTCAGTACCAGTAAAAGTAGAGTAATATATGAAGAATAACAATAACCAAACAAAAATTTCAATGATTCCCATGTTCGTATTTTCAAAGTAAAGGGGATACACATTAAAATTTTTCCAACAAAAATTCTTCCGAAATGATATATTTCAATGAACTAGCTATTACCAGAATTACATATGGATATTACAATACGAAACAAGCAACCCCCCTTCTTATCTATTTCCCTCTTTATTGCATTGCCCAAAGAAAGAGGAAGGTCTGTCTGTTATTACGTAGATACGCACGTTCTACCGAGGCACCATAGATCTAGGGGTTGTCCAACGACGTACTACGCATAATAGGATCTTGCGTTGGGCGATTCAATATTGCACACTTGCCCCTGTTTTAGACTCCTAGAAATTTCAATTTACGCTTTATCGACTCACTTCATATCAGGGTTCACACGTTAGAAATAGGTGGAATCCACTACTCTTTTTACAAATCTGAATAATTTCCTAGAGAATTCCTGAGCCCATCTGTTAATGGCTCAATCAATTATTCTTTGTCGGACTGATAAAAAAGGGGGGTTACTCGGTTTCGTTTCTATATTACTATATTATATATATGTATATATGCCCAGACCCTATCTTCTTCCATTGATTTGATTATTTCGATAGCCCCCAGGATCCATATTGGAAATAATAAGAAACCTAGTAATTAGAACCGTAAGATATATCATAAGAGTCAAAGTGGACATTCTATTATCTCGGATTGAAGGAATCACGACAAATCAAATGGATGTAGCAAAGAACTAGACTGGAATTGGGGTGGGGGGCTGTTTATATTTATATGTACATTACACATATGTGATTTATGTGTACCTGAATGAATATACATATTTTAGATGGATCCATAATAAGCCTCTATCTTTATACAATACAGTCCAATTTTCTAACTTTCTTTATAAAAATAAATAATAGAATAGATAGTATGGTAGAAAGGTTCATATTTTTCTTTCTACCATACTATCAGATCTCCTATACTGTTGATTCTAATCCGCGCATTTCATTTAAGACGTGGGATTTGAATCTCCTTTCATTTATTCCATTATAAAAACAAATTCTAAAAACAAATAAGTCAAGCTTGATTCAAATTAATCATTTTGACTGACCGTTTTTACGTAAATGATAAGTAAAAAAGCAGTAGGAATTAGAATGAACAATGCAGTAGCAATAAATGCGAGAATATTTACTTCCATAATTTTATCGTTTTTTTTTTACTTCACAATAACTCGGGATCTAATCCCATAGAGATTATAAATCTTTCTCCTGTAAATTCCAGGGGATGCAATTCATCCCGATGATATTAAATAGGATTTATATTATGAATAACAATATCTGAGCTATCAAATCTATTTATCGTCGAGAATTTAATAGTATAACATATGAAGATCTTTTATACATACGGAATAAAAATGGAATTCCTGATCCAATCAAGAATCCTGTTGAATTTTTCATTCTTTGTTTCTTTTCTATACCCTTCCGTCTTCTTTATAGAATCATTCTTTATAGAATCATATAATGAAAATGAAATATCATCTGACCCATCTTACACTTCGATTGGTCACAAACCAATCAATATAGTAGAAGTGAAATGAAAAAAAAAAATAAGAATCCAGTACTGGGAATTGGATTCTGCTCCGTGCCCCCCTTCACAGAAAATAGAGGGATGAATTGATGGATTCACCAGATTCTAGGTCGGGACTGACGGGGCTCGAACCCGCAGCTTCCGCCTTGACAGGGCGGTGCTCTGACCAATTGAACTACAATCCCAGAGAATTGAGGTGTACAACATATATATTTTCAATAATTTTATTCAAAATTTGTTCAATTCTATCTAGAATCGTCATATTGTAACAGAGAAAGGAGTGATATATTACGATCCATATTCATATGGACTTTAGTGAGAACAACACAGATTGCTGGTAATTCTATTGTAAAATGTAAAATCGTGTCAAATCAATTAAAAATATTTTTTTTTTCTTTATTTAATTTATATTTGATTTACAGATCATAATATAAATCTAGATCATAAAAAAGATCTGAATCATAATATGTGGGAACTCATAAAACTAAATAGGGATAAAAAATGAAATGGATTCTTTTCTTTATTCCCCCGTATCGGACGTTTCTGTAGAACAAATTGGATATCATCTCATGATGGATCGGCAAATTTTTGGGCCGAGCTGGATTTGAACCAGCGTAGACATATTGCCAACGAATTTACAGTCCGTCCCCATTAACCACTCGGGCATCGACCCAGGAAGAATCAATTCTAGACTTATTGATAATCCATGAGCAACTCCCTTTCGTAGTACCCTACCCCCAGGGGAAGTCGAATCCCCGTTATCTCCTTGAAAGAGAGATGTCCTAACCACTAGACGATGGGGGCATACCTGCCCAATTGCCACCATACTATGCTCATAGTATGAACAGTTTTTTGTAATTGTCAATATAATGTAATGGTGTGAAAAATTCCGAGGAAACTTTCCACCTTTCAAGATTCCTAGAATTTTTTTTTGATTCTTCACTCAGGGTTCACGAACCATTCCCTATAATTATATATATAATATATAATTACAAAAAAAAAGATTAAACTTCATTCTTCAAGTCAACTTTCACTCATCGATTCACGCATTGTAAAGATAAGATATGCCTACCTCGATCTCAGACTAAGACAGGAAATTAAGAAACGATAGAAAATTTCTATATAGTTTGATAGTTTGGTTCCGGGTACGAGTTGAATCTATTCATCACATGATTCAATAAGGTATCTTGGATCTATAGTCAAATTTTGTATCAATCAAATGAATATCGTTCCGATGAGGGTCAATAAAAAAAAAGCAAAGCAATTAGGTTTTATCCCAGACTTCCTAAAAAAATTATTGTTTCTGAATGAACCACTATGGAAACATATACATATATATATCCATATATTATATACATAGGTACACGCGGTAGACTCATAGTGGCTAGTGTCTCACTCAGGAATTGAACCAAAAGGGGCCCCTTTAACTCAGCGGTAGAGTAACGCCATGGTAAGGCGTAAGTCATCGGTTCAAATCCGATAAGAGGCTTTTTCCACAAAACTCCAGTCTAAGTCTTTATTTTGTAGTAGAGAATTGGAATATTGTTGATATTTGTAATAAAAAAGTAAGCATCTGCATAACATAATAAGGTATTATTATAATTATAGTATTTTAAG